GGTCTCCTTCTTATTATTAATTATTTAGAATTTGAAGAAAAAAAAAAAACATTTGATAAAATTGATAAAAAATTATTATCAAGAGAAATGAGTTTTTTCTTAAACTTAATCAATGAATTTAATGGAAAACCAACCTCAAGTTTAAATTTTAAAAAATTTTATTTACTTCCTGAACAGAAACAAATAAAAATTAATTTAGATTTAGAAGGGCGAGAAAAAAAAATAAGATTTCTATTTGAAAGATTTCTAACTGATCCTAACAATAAAGCAATTAGAAACCAAGCTATTGGAGTAAAAGAAATCATAAAAAAAGTTCCGCAACGGTCATACAAATTAATCGACGATTTGGAACAAGAAGAGGGAGAAAACCAAGAAGCTTTGGGAACGGATTCTCAGATTCGTTCAAGAAAATGCAAACGTGTAGTGATTTTTAATCATAACATCGAAAAAACCAATGGTTATAGTAATTCGCAAGATACTAATAATAATGATGAAACAGACAACATTGCTTTGATACGTTATTCACAACAATCTGATTTTCGTCGAGATATAATCAAAGGCTCAATGCGCGCTCAAAGACGTAAAACAGTTATTTGGAAAGCCTTTCAAGCAAACGTACATTCCCTTCCTTTTTTGGACAGAATCGACAAAGACGTTTATTTTTCTTTTGATTTTTCGGAACCGATAAAAAAAGAATTTCAAAATTGGCTATGGAAAAAGTCAGAATTAAAAATATCAGACTATAGAGAGAAAAAATCAAAAGAAAATACTAAAAAAGAAGAAGAAGAAAAAAGAAGGGAAAATGCACGTATAGAAATAGCAGAAACCTGGGATAGCATTATAATTGCTCAAGTAATAAGAGGTTTTGTGTTAGTAACCCAATCAATTCTGAGAAAATATATTATATTACCCTCATTGATAATAGTTAAAAATATTGGTCGTATACTATTTTTTCAATTTCCTGAATGGTCGGAGGATTTAAAGGATTGGAAGAGAGAAGTGCATGTTAATTGCACTTATAATGGCGTTCAATTAGCAGAAAAAGAATTTCCGAAAAACTGGTTAATAGACGGTATTCAAATAAAGATCCTATTTCCTTTTCGTCTGAAACCTTGGCACAAATACAAATCTAAGCTTAAGCTACGAAAACTAGGAAACAATTATAACGATCCAATGAAAAAAAAAGAACAAGAAAATGATTTTTGTTTTTTAACAGTTTGGGGAATGGAAACTGAACTTCCTTTTGGTTCTCCCAGAAAACAACTTTCATTTTTTGAACCTATTTTTAAAGAACTCAAAAAAAAGATTATAAAATTAAAAAAAAAGTGTTTTAGAATTCTAATAATTTTAAAAGAAAGAACAAAATTATTTCTAAATGTATCAAAAGAAAGGAGAAAATGGGTTATTACAAATATTCTATTTATAAAAAAAATAATCAAAGAACTCTCAAAAATGAACCCAATTATACTAGTTGGATTAAGAGAAATAGAATTATATGAATTGAGTGAAAGCAAAAAAGAAAAAAATTTGATAATCGATAATGAAATAATTCATGAACCGTCCATTAACATTCAATCTACAAATTGGACAACTTTTTCATTAACAAAAAAAAAAATACAAGATCTAACTGATAGAACAAACACAATCATAAATCAAATACAAAAAATTTCAAAAGACAACAAAAAAGGATTTATAAACCCACATATAAATATTAGTTCTACCAAAATGAGTTATGATGATAAAAGAGTGGAATCACCACAAACGATTTTGTGGCTATTAAAAAGAAGAAATGTTCGACTAATACGTAAATCAAATTATTTTATAAGATTTTTCATTGAAAGAATATATATAAATATATTTTTATTTATCAGTAATATTCCTAGAATAAATGCACAACTTTTTTTTTATTTTTTTGAATCAACAAAAAAAGATTTTAATAAATACAGCTCCTATAATAACTATATTTACAATAATGAAACAAATCAAGAGAAAATTGATAAAAGAAAAAAAAATATAACGCAGTTTATTTCGACTATAAAAAAGTCACTTTCTAATATTACTAATAAGAACTTACAAACTTTTTGTGACTTATCTTATTTGTCACAAGCATATGTATTTTACAAATTATCACAAAGCCCGGTTTTTAACTTTTTGAATTTATATAAGTTAAGATTAAAATCTGTCTTTCAATATAATGGAGCATCTCTTTTTCTTAAGAATGAAATAAAAGATTATTTCCTTGGAACACAACAAATATTTCAGTTCGAATTGAGACATAAGACCCCCCCCAATTCTGAAATAAATCAATGGAAAAATTGGTTAAAGGGTTATTATCAAAATAATTTATCTCAGTCTAGATTAGTAACACAAAAAAGTAGAAATATAATAAATCAACACTCTAGAGCTCAAAATAATCATTTAAACAAATGGGATTCATATGAAGAAAACTCATTAATTAAGTCCGAAAAAAAAAATGTTATAAAACAATATAGATATGATATTTTATCATATAATTTTATTAATTATGAAGATAAGAAAAACTCATCTATCTATAGATTACCATTACAAGTAAATCATAACCAAGCGGTTTTTTATAATTACAACGAACATAAACAAAAATCTTTTAATATGCTGGTAAGTATCCCTATCAATAATTATTTAGTAGAAGATAATATTATAAATAGAAAGACTAATCCGGATAGAAAAAATTTTGATTGGATAATTATCAATTTTTGTCTTAGAAAGAAACTGGATATTAGAGCCTGGATCAATATGGATACTGAAACCAACAGTAATAAATATACTAAGACTAGGGCTAATAATTATCAAATAATTGATAAAATCGACAAGAAAGGTCTTTTTTATCCCATGATTCATCAAAATAAAGAAATGAACCCATCAAAAAAAAAAAAAAAACTTTTTGATTGGATGAGAATGAATGAAGAAATACTAAGTTGTCCCATATCGAATCTCGAACTTTGGTTTTTCCCAGAATTTTTGATACTTTATACTTCGTATAAGATTAAACCATGGTACATACCAATCAAATTTCTCCTTTTAAATTTTAATATAAATGAAAATGCCATTGAAAATAAAAAAACGACAGGAAAAGAAAAAAGAGATATTTTTATATCAATATTTTCAAATGAAAAAAAATATCTTGAATTAGAAAATCAAAATCAAACTCAAGGAGAAAAAGAATGCACAATCAAAACAGATTTTGAATCAACTCTCTCAAACCAAGAAAAAGATATTGAAGAAAATTATGTGGTATCAAAGATGAAAAAAAAGAAAAAACAATCCAGGACCAACATGGAAGCGGAGTTTTATTTTTTACTAAAAAGATATTTACTTTTTCAATTGAGATGGGACGATTCTTTAAATAAAAAAATGATCGATAACATCAAAATATATTGTTCCCTGCTTAGACCGATAAACCTAAGAGAAATTACTATAGCCTCTATTCAAAGGGGAGAAATAAATCTGGATCTTATAATGATTCAGAAAAATTTCACTCTTACAGAATTGATTAAAAAGGGAATATTACTTATCGAACCAGTTCGTCTGTCTATAAAAAATGAAGGACAATTTATTATGTATCAAACTCTAGGTATCTCGTTGGTTCATAAGAGTAAGCACACAATTAATCAAAGGTACCGCAAAAAAGGCCTTGTTGATACGAAGAATTGTGATGAATTCATTCCAAAACATCAAAAGATGACTGAAAATAGAAACAAAAATCATTATGATTTGTTTGTTCCTGAAAGTATTTTATCCCCTAGACATCGTAAAGAATTGAGAATTCTAATTTGTTTCAATTCTCGGAATAGAAATGGTATGCCTAGCAATGCATTTTTTTGTAATGAAAATAAGGTAAGGAGTCCAGTTTTGAATAAAAGCAAAATAAATCAAAATACACTAATTAAATTAAAATTCTTTCTTTGGCCTAATTATCGATTAGAAGATTTCGCTTGTATGAATCGCTATTGGTTTGATACCAATAATAGCAGTCGTTTCAGTATGGTAAGAGTACATATGTATCCGCAATTTAAAAATCAACTGAACCGTGTACTGGAAAAAAGTGAAATACGGATTGATTTTATTTACCATACTGTATGGCGTATATGAAGACAAAAAGAGGCAGACATGTATTGTTTTGCATTCCATTATAATACATGATAATAATTCAATGACCTATTAATATCTAGAAATGATATAAAAATATTCTTATTTATTGTTGAATTTTAGGTATAATTTTTTACCTTTTGTGAGTGTAGACAACTATCTTTTTTTTATTTACCTACTCGAATCCAATTTTAAAACTGGGAATTAGTAACAAAATTAAGATTATTGTATTGTCTATGCCAAATAAAAAAAAAATGAGTATAATTATTATTATTGATCAATAATAATATCTAGCAATATCAATATAAGGTCGGTGGGGGAGGGGAGAAGATTTCATTTTATGGTAAAAAAGTCATACATTTCGGTTATTTCAAACGAAGAAAAAGAAGAAAACAGGGGGTCTGTTGCATTTCAAATACTAAGCCTCACTAATAGGATACGCAAACTTTCTTCACATTTGGAATTGCACAGAAAAGACTATTTGTCTCAGAGAGGTCTCCGTAAAATTTTGGGAAAACGCCAAAGGATGCTGTCTTATTTGTCAAAGAAAAATAGAATACGTTATAAAGAATTAATTAATCAGTTAGATATTCGGGAATCAAAAACGCGTTAATTTGAATTTGAAGAGGTGTTTTGAATTATTGAATTATTTGATTTATTAGATCTTGACTTTGATTTTCTATTTTAATGAACTTATTTTGGCTTTTCAGTAATTGATGAAAGAATGAATCAAGGAAAAAGAAAAACTTATGAATATACCAGCTACAAGAAAAGACCTCATGATAGTAAATATGGGTCCCCACCACCCATCAATGCATGGTGTTCTTCGACTCATTGTTACTCTCGATGGTGAAGATGTTATTGACTGTGAACCAATATTAGGCTATTTACACCGAGGAATGGAAAAAATTGCGGAAAACCGAACAATTATACAATATCTGCCTTATGTAACGCGTTGGGATTATTTAGCTACTATGTTCACAGAAGCAATAACGGTAAATGGACCGGAGTTGTTGGGAAATATCCAAGTACCTAAAAGAGCCAGCTATATCAGAGCAATTATGTTGGAGTTGAGTCGTATAGCTTCTCATCTGTTATGGCTTGGTCCTTTTATGGCAGATATTGGGGCGCAGACTCCTTTCTTCTATATTTTTAGAGAAAGAGAATTAGTATATGATTTATTTGAAGATGCCACCGGTATGAGAATGATGCATAATTATTTTCGTATCGGAGGAGTAGCGGCTGATTTACCTCACGGTTGGATAGATAAATGTTTAGATTTTTGCAATTATTTTTTAATAGGAATTACTGAATATCAAAAACTTATTACCCGAAATCCTATTTTTTTAGAACGAGTTGAAGGAGTAGGCATTATTGGTAGAGAGGAAGTAATAAATTGGGGTTTATCAGGACCAATGCTACGAGCTTCTGGAATACAATGGGATCTTCGTAAAATTGATCATTATGAATGTTATGACGAATTTGATTGGGAAGTACAGTGGCAAAACGAAGGAGATTCATTAGCTCGTTATCTAGTCCGAATTGGTGAAATGACAGAATCCATAAAAATTATTCAACAAGCTCTAGAAGGAATTCCGGGGGGACCATATGAGAATTTAGAAATCCGATACTTTGATAGAGAAAAGAATCCAGAATGGAATGATTTTGACTATCGATTTATTAGTAAAAAACCTTCTCCCACATTTGAATTACCGAAACAAGAACTCTATGTGAGAGTTGAAGCCCCAAAGGGAGAATTGGGAATTTTTTTGATAGGGGATCAGAGCGGTTTTCCTTGGAGATGGAAAATTCGCCCGCCGGGTTTTATCAATTTGCAAATTCTTCCTCAGTTAGTTAAAAGAATGAAATTGGCTGATATTATGACAATACTAGGTAGCATAGATATCATTATGGGAGAAGTTGATCGTTAAAATGATAATTGATACAACAGAAGTACAAGATATTAATTCTTTTTCTAGATTCGAATTTTTAAAAGAGACCTATGGAATTATATGGACCCTTATTCCTATTTTTACTCCTGTATTGGGAATCACAATAGGTGTACTAGTAATTGTATGGTTAGAAAGAGAGATATCCGCAGGGATACAGCAACGTATTGGACCTGAATACGCCGGACCTTTGGGAGTTCTTCAAGCTTTAGCAGATGGGTCAAAGCTACTTTTCAAAGAAAATCTTTTTCCATCTAGAGGAGAAACTCTTTTATTCAGTATCGGACCGTCCATTGCGGTCATATCCATTTTAGTAAGCTATTCGGTAGTTCCTTTTAGTTCTCACCTTATTTTAGTGGATCTCAATATCGGTGTTTTTTTATGGATTGCCATTTCAAGTATCGCTCCCATCGGCCTTCTTATGTCAGGATACGGTTCAAATAATAAATATTCTTTTTTAGGCGGTCTACGAGCTGCTGCTCAATCGATTAGTTATGAAATACCATTAACTTTATGTGTATTATCAATATCTCTACGTGCGATTCGTTAAGATATAAAGTGTTTTCTATTCCTTCCTTTCTAGGAAAAGCGGGCGGAATAATTTGAGTAAATATCTTTATTTTTTATTCATTATTCAGATGGATGAACTAAATCAGATAGTTATATGAGTGAAAGAAAGCAGCTTATATAATATATAAATTCGCAGTAAAAAAAAGTGAGTCTCATTTTCTATGTATAAGAGTTAGAGAGTTGAGCGGAAATAAACATAAGCATAAGAAAGCGGTTGCCCCAAGATTGGTTGATTCGTCATGTCATCTTGACTTGAAGCGGGTTCAAAAGATCAACCATAGTGAGTTTTCACTATCCTTTGTATGTATTCTCATACATGTATTACCTTAACGGATGATTGAACAAAAACGAGTGGATGGTTAGAAACACCAAGATACACAAAGGATTAGTAATGAAGGTTATGTAAAAGAATATTTCTGCATAATATACAAAGAATATTAATTGGGGCTTTACGTTAGTAGAAATGATCAGGCAGTACTTTCGATGATTCCGATCCAGAGTATGCTCCTATTCGTCGATTAAATAAATGACTATTGGAAACGAAATAATCCTTTAATTTTATTTTTTTTTTTTATAAGTCCCCTTTTTCCAGAAACAGAAAGAAGAATCAAAACGAAAAAAAGATTTTTTTTTATACTTTCTTTATACTTTTATCCTTTCCTTTCTATATCCATATTTATATAGATATAGATAGAATTCGTATCATAATTTATAAATTAATATAATATATAATGCTTTTTCATAATTGAAAAGGACGAGTTATTTCTATTTTTAGAAGTTAGAAGGAGCATTTCATTGAAGAATTAAGTTATTACTCAACAAAGAAAAATTGAAATTATTATTATTATTGAAATCAGTAAATAAAGGATGAGATCAATTCAGAAGTACGTTATTTTTAGATTTTTAATTATTATATATATAATAATTAAAGCAGAACCGACAGAATTAAATTGGTCTAATTCGGGATCGTACAATAAAATTTGACCTTATCCATCGTATAAATCGTATAAACATATCAAGATAAAATAATATTGACCCGATCCTTAGATTTATTTATGGTCCTCAAGGAGCCGTATGCGGTGAAAATCTCATGTACGGTTCTGGAATAGCGATGATAACAGTGCTGGTATCACCGACTATGATTATCTAATAGTTCAAGTACAGTTGATATAGTTGAGGCACAATCAAAATATGGTTTTTGGGGATGGAATTTGTGGCGTCAACCTATAGGGTTTATTATTTTCCTAATTTCTTCCCTAGCAGAATGTGAAAGATTACCTTTTGATTTACCAGAAGCAGAAGAAGAATTAGTAGCAGGTTATCAAACCGAATACTCGGGTATCAAATTTGGTTTATTTTACGTTGCTTCCTATTTAAACCTATTAGTTTCTTCATTATTTGTAACAGTTCTTTACTTGGGCGGTTGGAATATCTCTATTCCGTACATATTTGTTTTTGATTTTTTTGAAATAAATAAAACATATGGTGTTTTTGAACCGACAATTGGTATGTTTATTACATTAGCTAAAACTTATTTGTTCTTGTTCATTCCTATCACAACAAGATGGACTTTACCTAGGCTAAGAATGGACCAGCTATTGAATCTTGGCTGGAAATTTCTTTTACCTATTTCTCTCGGTAATCTATTATTAACAACTTCTTCCCAACTCTTTTCACTGTAAAAGAACATGATATCCTATATTCTCAACTTGGATCAAACAAGAGAAATAAACAAACATAAAATTATTCATATATATTTACGATATGTTCCCTATGATAACCGGGTTCATGAATTATGGTCAACAAAGAGTACGAGCTGCAAGATACATAGGTCAGAGTTTCATGATTACCTTATCCCACGTAAATCGTTTACCCATAACTATTCAATATCCTTATGAAAAGGTAATCGCCACGGAGCGTTTCCGCGGTCGAATCCATTTTGAATTTGATAAATGTATTGCTTGTGAAGTATGTGTTCGTGTATGCCCTATAGATCTGCCCGTCATTGATTGGAAATTGGAAACTGATATTCGCAAGAAACGATTACTTAATTACAGTATTGATTTCGGAATTTGTATATTTTGTGGTAACTGTGTTGAGTATTGTCCAACAAATTGTTTATCAATGACTGAAGAATATGAACTTTCTACTTATGATCGTCACGAATTGAATTATAATCAAATTGCCCTGGGTCGTTTACCAATGTCAGTACTTGACGATTATACAATTCGAACAATTTTGAATTCTCCTCAAAAAAAAAATAAATAAATCCTTGATGAAAGAAAGATCTTGAATTACTAAGGGTCATTAAATAAATGAGTTTTTTCGTTTTGTTTGGTCTCAATAACTAAAAATCTCAACTATTGATTGATTCGTAAGAAGTACATCGTAATTTGGATTGAAAGGATTGAAAATTCATTAATTAATATATCTGACATTATTTCGAAATGGATAGTCTCGTATTCGAACTAATCTATTCAGATAAAACATGAAATTAGTCCAATAACTGTACCCCACATTAATTCATACCCCTTAGGATTTAATTCAATTAGAAATTTCTTATGAATCATCAACAATTTTTTCTGGTTTGGTCTCAATAAGGTCATGAAAAACATTTCGATTTATTTATCTCTTATTTTACATATAATGGATTTGCCTGGACCAATACATGATTTTCTTTTAGTCTTTCTGGGATTAGGTCTTATCTTAGGAGGTATAGGAGTAGTATTACTTAACAACCCAATTTATTCTGCCTTTTCACTGGGATTAGTTCTTGTTTCTATATCCTTATTATATATTCTATCAAATTCATATTTTGTAGCCGCTGCCCAACTCCTTATTTACGTAGGAGCTATAAATGTTTTAATCATATTTGCTGTGATGTTCATGAATGGTTCAGAATATTACAAAGATTTTAATTTTTGGACCGTTGGGAATGGGTTTACTTTACTGATTTGTACAAGTATTTTTGGTTTACTAATAACTATTATTACGGATACATCATGGTACGGGATTATTTGGACTACAAGATTAAACCAGATTATAGAACACGATTTGATAAGTAATAGTCAACAAATTGGAATTCATTTATCAACGGATTTTTTTCTTCCATTTGAATTCATATCGCTAATTCTTTTAGCGGCTTTGATAGGTGCAATTAACGTGGCGCGCCAATAATAAATCTATAAAATTGATAACAGCAATCCAAATTAAACTCCATTCTGTGTTATCACAGTTATTTACTTTCAATTAGAATTTAAGATTGTTTATGTTTAAAATATAAACTAAAAATTCTTTTATTCGATCTATTACCAATATATTTCTTTATTTCGTACTTTATTTTTATATTTTATATTATAGTCAATTGAATCCTTTCTATTATTGTTCATATTACATATTATATTGAAATGAATCAAAATTGATAAGGAGTTGGTCAATGATGCTCGAACATGTACTTGTTTTAAGTGCCTACTTATTTTCTATCGGTATCTATGGATTGATCACCAGCCGAAATATGGTTAGAGCTCTTATGTGTCTTGAACTTATACTGAACGCGGTTAATATAAATTTCGTAACATTTTCTGATTTTGTTGATAGTCGCCAATTAAAAGGAGATATTTTCTCCATTTTTGTTATAGCCATTGCAGCCGCTGAAGCAGCCATTGGACCAGCTATTGTTTCGTCAATTTATCGTAACAGAAAATCAACTCGTATCAATCAATCGAATTTGTTGAATAAATAGTATGAATGATCAGTAGTAATATGAATGATAAGTAGCATTAACCCTACAAATTAGAATATTCATAAATTCGAATTAGTGTATATTATACATAATGTATGATCATGTTTGCGAAAATATAAGAAATCAAAGTATCTTGGTTCTCTCCTATGAGTCAATCCGGAGGTAGATTGATTATAAAAATTCTGGTAAATCTAAATCATTGAATCTAAATCATTGATTCATCTGGTATCTAAATATATGATTCATTTACATACAAGTTTACTAGATCGAAAATTTATTAAAAAAAAAAAAGATTATAGATCCAATGTCACATTCAGTAAAGATTTATGATACGTGTATAGGGTGTACTCAATGTGTCCGAGCTTGTCCCACAGATGTATTAGAAATGATACCTTGGGATGGATGTAAAGCTAAACAAATAGCTTCTGCTCCAAGAACAGAGGATTGTGTGGGTTGTAAAAGATGTGAATCTGCCTGTCCAACGGATTTCTTGAGCGTTCGAGTTTATTTGTGGCATGAAACAACTCGAAGTATGGGTCTAGCTTATTGATACTTTCCAAAAAACCTACTTGAATACGATACGACTACAATTTTATTTTTTTGCCTTTACCGACAAAAACCCGTGCTCAATATATTATATTGAGCACGGGTTTTTCTGGTCCAAGTGTATCTTGTTTTTACCACGAATTATTTTCCTTGGTTAACGATAATTGTAGTTTTGCCAATATTTGCAGGTTCCCTAATTTTCTTTCTTCCTCATAGAGGAAATAAGATAATTAGGTGGTATACTCTTTGTATATGTATAATCGAATTCCTTCTAACAACCTATGCATTCGGTTATCATTTTCAATTGGACGATCCATTAATCCAACTGACAGAGGATTATAAATGGATTTATTTTTTGGATTTTTCCTGGAGATTGGGAATAGATGGAATTTCGATAGGACCTATTTTGCTGACGGGGTTTATCACTACTTTAGCTACTTTAGCGGCTCGGCCAATTACTCGAGAATCCCGAGTATTCCATTTCCTGATGTTAGCAATGTATAGCGGTCAAATAGGACCATTTTCTTCTCAAGACCTTTTACTTTTTTTCATCATGTGGGAATTAGAATTAATTCCAGTTTATCTACTTCTATCCATGTGGGGAGGAAAAAAACGTTTGTATTCAGCTACAAAATTTATTTTGTACACTGCAGGAAGTTCCGCCTTTTTATTAATGGGAATTCTAGGTATTTGTTTATCTGGTTCTAATGAACCAACATTAAATTTTGAAACATCAGCTAATCAATCGTATCCTGTATCACTCGAAATGCTATTCTATATTGGATTTTTTATTGCTTTTGCTGTCAAATCGCCGATTATACCCTTACATACTTGGTTACCAGACACTCATGGAGAGGCACATTACAGTACTTGTATGCTTCTAGCTGGAATCTTATTAAAAATGGGAGCGTATGGATTGGTTCGGATCAATATGGAATTATTACCTCGCGCACATTCTTTATTTTCTCCTTGGTTGATGATAGTCGGCACAATTCAAATAATATATGCAGCTTCAACATCTCCCGGTCAACGTAATTTAAAAAAAAGAATAGCTTATTCCTCCGTATCTCATATGGGTTTCATAATTATAGGACTTGGTTCTATAAACGATACAGGACTTAATGGAGTCATTTTACAAATAATCTCTCATGGATTTATTGGCGCGTCGCTTTTTTTCTTGGCAGGAACGAGTTATGATAGAATGCGTCTTGTTTATCTCGATGAAATGGGTGGAATGGCTATCACAATTCCAAAAATATTTACGACTTTCAGTATCTTATCAATGGCTTCTCTTGCATTACCGGGCATGAGCGGTTTTGTTGCAGAATTAATAGTATTTTTTGGAATACTTAATAGCCAAAAATATCTTTTAATGACGAAAATACTAATTACTTTTGTAATGACAATTGGAATGATATTAACTCCTATTTATTCATTATCTATGTTACGTCAGATGTTCTATGGATACAAGCTTTTTACTGCTACAAACTCTTATTTTGTCGATTCTGGGCCGCGAGAATTTTTTGTTTCGATCTCTATTCTTTTACCCGTCATAGCTATTGGTATTTATCCAGATTTCGTTTTCTCACTATCAGTTGACAAAGTCGAAGCTCTTTTATCTAATTATTTTTATCCATCATTTTTGTGAGTAAACCAAAAAAGCAAACATAAATCAATCATATGATTTTAAAAATTGTTTGTTCAACAATTAAAAATAAGTCCTTTTTCTTCTCCTAAGTTTGATTAAAATAAATTGGAAGTTTATTATAACCAGGTATGTAATCCAGCGAGAACCCTTTAGATTTGATTCAAAGGGTTCTCGCTGGATTACACGAGGTTTTATTTTATACACTTATGCTGTCTTATGTTTATTTTGTATTTATCAAGTCCTTTTTTTCTCTTTAATTCAATTAGATGTTAATGTAAATGAACCATAACTATGCAACCCAATTCCTAATAAATTAACCCCAAAATAGCATATCCAAATTATAAGAAAGCCCATCGAAGCTACAATTGCGGAATTTACACTTTCAATATTTTTATTTGTTCGAGTATGTAAATAAATCGAAAATAAGGTCCACGTAATAAATGCCCAAGTTTCCTTTGGATCCCAATTCCAATATGATCCCCATGCTTCATTAGCCCATACTGCTCCCGAAAGAATACCTATGGTTAAAAAGATAAACCCTAGACTAATAATACGATAACTCCAAAGATCCAATTGTTGAATCAATTGAAACCTGTAATAATTCCTAGAAGAAAGAAAAAAAGTGTTTGGTAAAAGATTATTTTTTTCTCTCACGTATTGAATCTCGCCCAGGGAAAACGACGCATTTACGAGATTATTACTTTTACTAAAAATCCTTAGTAATTTTCGAAATGTAATGACTAGAAGAGCTAGTGATAATAATGATCCGCATAAAAGAGCTGCATAGCCCAATACCATCATACTTACGTGCATCATTAACCAATGGGATTGGAGAGCTGGTACTAATATTTCGGATTGATGCATTTCAGTTAAAAGACCCGAAGTAGCAAAACCCTGGGTAAAAATAGCACTTGGCGTGGTTATTGCGTTTAAATTTAAATAGTTTTTTTTTTTTTTTAAATACGGAACCATATGAATAATGGAGAAACTCCATGAAAGAAAGATTAATGATTCATATAAATTACTTAATGGTAAATATCCTAAATAAATCCAACGAGTAATTAATAATCCTGTTATACAGAAAAAAGTAGTCATCATCCCCTTTTCTGACGAATCATATAGTCCTACGATTTCATCGACTAATAAGGTTATCAAATGAATTGTAATTACAATTGAAACGACCGAAAACGATATATGATTTAATATATGCTCTAAAGTTGAAAATATCATAAACAATTTTAAATAAAAAAAAAAAGGAAAGTTCCTTAATTCCCAATTTAAATTCCTATCCCCTATCCTAGAAATTGGGAATTGAATTCATGAATTCAGTATAAGACTTATACTTTTAGAAGATGTCATGCCGCCACTCGGACTCGAACCGAGATGCTCTAGCACTGCTTCCTAAGAGCAGCGTGTCTACCGATTTCACCATAGCGGCTTATTCGAAATTATAATAACCTATTTTTATTCAATCGTCGAGATTGAAGTAGTCAATTTAATGCAATATATATTTATATATTTAGGAAAGATTAAAATAAAATTTTTTTTTTATTAGAATTTTAACGTAACGATTTTAATTTTTAATAATAATACTTATTTTTATTGGTCTATTTTTTATTATAGTGTTAGAATGTTCGTTTTATTTAATTTAAATAATAAAAATGGGATTTTAAAATACTTTATTTTTTTATGCTCAAATAAAATCTAACCGGTGTAACTTCATAGTTATCTCACCTCAATCTATGGATTGAACTCAAAACGTTCTTTATGACTTATGACTTGCATTTTCTTTTGACTTAGCTTTTTACTAATTCAGTTCTTACTAATTTATTTTATGAATCTCAAAAAAGGCATTTTTTTGATGACATAAAAATTTTTATGTATAACAATTTTGTTGATATATGCAGGGGATTGTAAATCTTTACATAGCTTTGTATTAAATGTTAGTGTTGGTTTTAATTGTGGAGAGAATTTGTGTTAAGATTTAGCAAACAATATATTGGTAGGTTTTGTGCCAGGCTAGGGATATTATGTAATAAAAAATTTCAATTTCTATCATAAGTATATCGTACTTAAAAAAAAATAATTTCTTTTTTAGAAATAAATTTCTGTATATTACTTAAGTATATATTTCTTGATTGATCTTTCAGTGGAAACATAGGTTCTAAAATTCGTGTATTTTTCGTATAATCGTATTTTTAGTATAATTACTTAAAAAGGGTTTTTCTTAATTTTAATTGTCTTAAATTAATAAATTAAAAATTTAAGGTATATTATACTAAATATATAGTAATAATAATTTATAGACAAAATGGTTTAGAAAATTATAAAACACATTGAAACTTAATTAATTAGTTTTGACTACAAATATATTTTCTTCTATATTAGTTTATTTAATAAGTATATAAGATATACTAAATACTCTAGTTATTTTATTATAGTATAAAATAATAGATATAAAAGAGAAAAATCTTTTATTCTTGAATCGATGGGGATTCTTATTTTCCCCACCCTAAAAACAATAACGCATACTCAAAAGAAACGTTAATCCTGTACTTGTACTTGCGTTTATTCTTTTTTTTCAAACAAAAGAGTATAATATTATAATTTAAATTTAGTAGACACAAGAATCCTTTCAAGAATCCTTTATTTATTAGTTTATTAGAAAAACGAAACTAATTCAATTTACTATTGCTATTGATTCGTTTAAAACAAAACATTAGAGAATATCCTCTTTTCCTTTTATTTCTATTTAGATATTTTTTATTATATATTATTATATTAAGTTAATATATAATATAATTTATAATAGAATTATAAAATAAAAATATAATTATATAGAATTATTAAGTTAATATAATTTATAGTTTTTATAATCTTTTGAGTATTATTTAATGAGTATTATTTAAAATAAATTTTTTATTTTATATTTTTATATAAATTTATATAAATTAAGTATTTGTATTTAAAGTATAAAATATTAATTTTCATTCTAAAATTATAAAAGTATTAATATTTATTAGAATCTAATACTAATTTTTATAAATCTTTTTTAACTTATAAAAGAAAACTTATAAAGAAATTCTAAAAAATTTCCAATTAGAAACTAAAGTATACTGACTGTTTTTCAGTCCAGAACAACTCAGATTATTCCAAGCTTTGATTATTTATTTGTTGAATAAAAAAACTTTTTGAATTCCTTGTAGAAAGAGATTTACCTAAAGAAAAAGCTTTCAATGCTGCCCAATATCCTTTCTTTTTCCAAATATTTTTACGAATCCGCTTTTTTGAGATAGAAGTACGTTTTTTCGGAACTGCCATTAAAAATTATAATAAGTTATTAATTCTTATAGTTGGATGTCAAAGACATCTATTGTTCAAAACCAATTGTTTTTTCTTATTAATTATCTAGCTATCTATTTATTTTCTAGATTGTACTCCCTTCATAAAAATATGAATATAGAAAAATCGCGTAACTAAATAAATAAATAAAGTACTGGGAACAAAAAAATAATGAAATAAAAAAAGATATCTTTTTTTATTTCATACAATATCGAATAATTAATATTTAGTTTATTGGTCCCTCATTCAAATCCATATCTATAAAATTTTCTATGCCCTATAAATCTAATAGATTAACGTTGATATGATAATCAAATAAAAACAAAAGAATACAAACAAAAAGACTATACCTTTCTTTATATCTATATTTTATATCTCTGTCTAGTTTCTTTTTGTCGTCCTACATTGATTTATAGGTAATAAAACGTGTAAAAATAAATAATAAAAAACATCCAAAGTTTTACTAAACCCTTAATCTAAACCCTTAATATTAAATATTAAATCTGAAGTAAAAAAGATTTTAATTTTTTAATATTATATATTAATTATATTAATTATTAATTTAATTGGTCAAGATCGTAAAAAGAGCAAAAGTATATATAATCTTAAAATGTCTAAGAGACTAGTACTTAATCTGTTAGCTGTTAAAAACTAAAAGCGCCAAGATAAAAAATCTTCTAAAAGATATCTTAGTAATTCCTTCTTTTAATTTTATGTAAAGTTAAGTTTTGGATGTCATAGTTTGGAGATCAGAGCCTTTGCTAAAAATCTAAAAGTCTAATATTAAAAGAATATTACAATAAAAGACAATCAATTAGTTCCAAAAGATATTTTCAGAATAACCCAAAAAACAAATAACTTTTTGGGGATAAGTTATGGTTTTTTTTTATGATTCAGATCAAATACTGATTTTGGTGTAATTATTTATCTTTGCTCTCTCAATATATAAATTAGTTTAATATGAAATAATAATGAAAAGGGAAATCTCCATTTTCATTCTTTGGATATTTATCAAATTTTACTTAATAATAATATAATAATTGAATCTTAATATTACTAAAAGTACTATTTTTTTCATCTTTTTCAATAGTAATTTGTTCATATCATTTGACAAATTTTAACTTCTTTATTTGAAATATTTAAAATAGTTGAAAAAGATTCAGAATAATTCTAAAATTCTAGATTTTATTTTGTCTATTTTAAGTTTTTATTTTATTAACTGAACCCTTTCCTTTCAAAAGAAATAAGAGCCAGTAAATAATAAACAATTAATTAAGATAAAAATAAAAAGACTTTTTTAATTTATTTTTATGGAATATATATATCAATATTCATGGATTATAACTTTCATTTCACTTCCAGTTCCTATATTAATAGGAGTAGGACTTATACTTTTTCCAACGGCAACAAAAGATCTTCGCCGTATGTGGGTTTTTCCAAGTGTTTTATTGTTAAGTATAGTTATGCTTTTTTCAACCTATCTAGTTATTCAACAAATAACTAACCCTTCTATCTATATATCTATAGGGTCTTGGACTATAAATAATGACTTTTCTTTAGAATTTGGCTATTTGATTGACCCACTTACTTCTATTATGTTAATATTAATTACTACTGTTGGAATTTTGGTTCTTATTTATAGTGACAATTATATGTCTCATGATCAGGGATATTTGCGATTTTTTGCTTATATGAGTTTATTCACTATTTCAATGGTAGGATTAGTTACTAGTTCTAATCTGATACAAATTTATTTTTTTTGGGAATTAGTTGGAATGTGTTCTTATCTATTAATAGGTTTTTGGTTCACACGACCTACTGCAGCAAATGCTTGTCAAAAAGCTTTTGTAACTAATCGCGTCGGAGATTTTGGTTTATTATTAGGAATTTTAGGTTTTTATTGGATAACGGGCAGTTTAGAATTTCGGGATTTGTTTGAAATATTGAATAACTTAATTTCTAATAATGAGGTTAATCTTTTATTTGTTACTTTGTGTGCCTTTCTATTATTTGCTGGCGCAATTGCTAAATCTGCCCAATTTCCCCTTCATGTATGGTTACCCGATGCTATGGAAGGGCCTACCCCTATTTCAGCTCTTATACATGCTGCTACTATGGTAGCGGCTGGAATTTTTCTTGTAGCTCGGCTTCTTCCGCTTTTCATAGTTATACCTTATATAATGAATCTAATAGCTTTGATAGGTATAATAACATTATTTTTAGGGGCCACTTTAGCTCTTGCTCAAAAGGATATTAAGAGGGGTTTAGCTTATTCTACAATGTCTCAATTGGGTTATATGATGTTGGCTCTAGGTATGGGTTCTTATCGGGCTGCTTTGTTCCATTTGATTACTCATGCTTATTCCAAAGCATTGTTGTTTTTAGGATCTGGATCTATTATTCATTCAATGGAAACTATTGTTGGATATTCTCCAGATAAAAGCCAGAATATGATTCTTATGGGGGGTTTAAAAAAACATGTACCAATTACAAAAACATCTTTTTTATTAGGTACACTTTCTCTTTGTGGTATTCCACCTCTTGGATGTTTTTGGTCCAAAGATGAAATTCTTAATGATAGTTGGTTGTATTCACCAATTTTTGCAATAATAGCTTTTTCCACAGCGGGATTAACTGCATTTTATATGTTTCGGATCTATTTACTTACTTTTGAAGGACATTTAAATCTTTATTTTCAAACTTACAGTGATAAAAAAAGAAGTTCTGTTTATTCAATATCTTTATGGGGGAGAGAAGAGCAAAAGTGGATTAAAACAAAATTTCACTTATTACCTTTATTAACCATGAATAATAATAAAAGTACTTCTTTTTTTTTTAAAAAGAAATATCGAATTACTAGAAATGTAAGAAGTATGAGGGGACCTATTATTACTATTCCTAATTTTGGCACTAAGAACATTTTCTCTGATCCTAATGAGTCGGATAATACTATGCTATTTGCTATGCTTGTATTAGGTCTATTTACATTGTTTATTGGAATTATAGGAATTCCTTTCTTCAATCAATTCAAGCAAGAAGGAATGCAATTGGATATATTAACACAATTTTTAACGCCGTCTATAAACCTTTTATATCAAAATAAAAAGATTTTGATAGATTGGGATTGGTATGAATTTATAATAAATGCAACTTTTTCAATCAGTATAGCTTCTTTCGGAATCCTTATAGCGTCCTTTTTATATAATCCTGGTTATTCATCTTTACAAAATTTGAATTTATTTAATTCATTTGTTAAAGGTATTTCTAATAAACTGAATATTCTTGAGAATAAAATAATAAATGTGACATATAATTGGTCATATAATCGAGGTTATATTGATTTTTTTTATGCAACATTTTTAATTCAAGGTATAAGAATATTGTCTAAACTAATTCATTTTTTTGATAGACAAGTAATTGATGGAATTACGAATGGGGTCGGTATTTTTAGTTTTTTCGTAGGAGAAGGTATTAAATATGTAGGTGTGGGTCGAATATCTTCCTATCTTTTAGTGTATGTATCTTATGTATTAATCTTTTTATTAATTTACTCTTTTTTTCTTTAAATATTTCTAACTTCGAATTTTCTTTATTCCGATCCATATCCAGATAATAAGTTTCATAAACGGGTCTATTTTTATATCGTGTCTCTTTAAAGTGGAATTCATCTTTTGTTTTTTCCTTTCCATTCACTCGTATCTCTTCCGTTTCATCGATTTTTTCCGGATCCTCCTTTTCTTCTGAAAAAAGGGAAGGAGAAGGATCTTCTTCGGTGGATTCCTCTTGTTCCTGTTTAGTCCCCTTCGTTTCTGAAGTTTTTTCTACATCTGTTTCTTCCTCACTTTCCCCCCTTTCTTTCAGTTTCTTAGTAAGAATGGGTGACGGTATTCTGCCTAAATAGTAGACACAGGTAATAAATAATAGAATACTAAAGATTCGAGCCATAAAATTTCTCAATTCTGACATAAGGTACTTATTAGATCTAATAGAATTGTTTTGCTGTATCCAGACTAATACCAATCCAACCCATTTCATGAATAAAATGTGACCAATTAACCAACCAACAAAACTACTTGTT